GTTAATGTAGCTTAAATACAAAGCAAGGCACTGAAAATGCCTAGATGAGTATATTTACTCCATAAACACATAGGTTTGGTCCCAGCCTTTCTGTTAACTTTTAGTAAACGTACACATGCAAGCATCCACGTTCCAGTGAGAATGCCCTTCAGGTCAACAAGACCAAAAGGAGCGGGTATCAAGCACACACCCGTAGCTCATGACACCTTGCTCAACCACACCCCCACGGGAGACAGCAGTGACAAAAATTAAGCCATAAACGAAAGTTTGACTAAGTTATACTAATTAGGGTTGGTAAATCTCGTGCCAGCCACCGCGGTCATACGATTAACCCAAGCTAACAGAAGCACGGCGTAAAATGTGTTTAAGCACCACACTAAATAGAGTTAAACTAAAATTAAGCCGTAAAAAGCCCTAATTTTAATAAAAATAAACGACGAAAGTAACTCTAAAATAGCTGACACACTATAGCTAAGATCCAAACTGGGATTAGATACCCCACTATGCTTAGCCCTAAACACAAATAATTACATAAACAAAATTATTCGCCAGAGCACTACCGGCAACAGCCTAAAACTCAAAGGACTTGGCGGTGCTTTATATCCTTCTAGAGGAGCCTGTTCTATAATCGATAAACCCCGATAAACCTCACCAGTCCTTGCTAATACAGTCTATATACCGCCATCTTCAGCAAACCCTAAAAAGGAATAAAAGTAAGCACAATCATAAGACATAAAAACGTTAGGTCAAGGTGTAACCTATGGATTGGAAAGAAATGGGCTACATTTTCTATCTCAAGAAAACATAATACGAAAGTTGCTATGAAACTAGCAACCAAAGGAGGATTTAGTAGTAAACTAAGAATAGAGTGCTTAGTTGAATCAGGCCATGAAGCACGCACACACCGCCCGTCACCCTCCTCGAGTAACTAAAACACACTTAAATATATTTAACGCACTAATCACATGAGAGGAGACAAGTCGTAACAAGGTAAGCATACTGGAAAGTGTGCTTGGATAAACCAAGACATAGCTTAAACAAAGCATCTAGTTTACACCTAGAAGATTCCATACACTATGAATGTCTTGAACTATACCTAGCCCAAGTTTTTTGCCATAAACCTAATAATTAAAATAGACTAAATCAAAACATTTACCCCTGGATTAAAGTATAGGAGATAGAAATTCTAAAATGGCGCGATAGAGAAAGTACCGCAAGGGAATGATGAAAGAAAAATTATCAAAGTACAAAAAAGCAAAGATTACCCCTTGTACCTTTTGCATAATGAATTAACTAGTAGAAACTTAACAAAATGAATTTTAGCTAAGTAACCCGAAACCAGACGAGCTACTTATGAACAGTTAATTAAGAACCAACTCATCTATGTAGCAAAATAGTGAGAAGATTTATAAGTAGAGGTGAAACGCCTAACGAGCCTGGTGATAGCTGGTTGTCCAGAAAATGAATATCAGTTCAGCTTTAAAGATACCAAAAATACAAACAAATTTACTGTATCTTTAAAAGTTAGTCTAAAAAGGTACAGCCTTTTAGAAATGGGTACAACCTTAACTAGAGAGTAAGATCAAATAAAACCATAGTAGGCCTAAAAGCAGCCATCAATTAAGAAAGCGTTAAAGCTCAACAATTAAAAACCATTTAATTCCATCAACAAATTAACCAACTCCTAGACCCACTACTGGACTATTCTATTAAGAAATAGAAGCAATAATGTTAATATGAGTAACAAGAAACAACTTCTCCCCGCATAAGTTTAAGTCAGTACCTGATAATACCCTGACTATTAACAGTAAATAAAAATAACCCAAAAATAAACAATTTATACACCATACTGTTAATCCAACACAGGAGTGCACCCAGGAAAGATTAAAAGAAGTAAAAGGAACTCGGCAAACACAAACCCCGCCTGTTTACCAAAAACATCACCTCCAGCATTCCCAGTATTGGAGGCACTGCCTGCCCAGTGACAAACGTTAAACGGCCGCGGTATCCTGACCGTGCAAAGGTAGCATAATCATTTGTTCTTTAAATAAGGACTTGTATGAATGGCCACACGAGGGTTTTACTGTCTCTTACTTCCAATCAGTGAAATTGACCTTCCCGTGAAGAGGCGGGAATAAGAAAATAAGACGAGAAGACCCTATGGAGCTTTAACTAGTTAGCTTAAAGAAAAAAAAACTTTACCACCAAGGGATAACACTAATCTCAATAAACTAACAGTTTCGGTTGGGGTGACCTCGGAGAATAAAAAATCCTCCGAGCGATTTTAAAAACGAGACACACAAGTCAAATTGAACTATCGCTCATTGATCCAAAAATTTGATCAACGGAAAAAGTTACCCTAGGGATAACAGCGCAATCCTATTCAAGAGTCCATATCGACAATAGGGTTTACGACCTCGATGTTGGATCAGGACACCCCGATGGTGCAACCGCTATCAAAGGTTCGTTTGTTCAACGATTAAAGTCCTACGTGATCTGAGTTCAGACCGGAGTAATCCAGGTCGGTTTCTATCTATTATGAATTTCTCCCAGTACGAAAGGACAAGAGAAATAAGGCCAACCTCAAAAACGCGCCTTAAATTAATTAATGACTCCGTCTCAATTAAACCTACAAACAAGACCTGCCCTAGAAAAGGGCTTAGTTAAGGTGGCAGAGCCCGGTAATTGCGTAAAACTTAAACCTTTATACTCAGAGATTCAAATCCTCTCCTTAACAAAATGTTTATAGTAAATATTCTAATATTAATTATTCCTATCTTATTAGCTGTAGCGTTTCTCACCTTAGTTGAACGAAAAGTTCTAGGCTACATACAATTTCGAAAGGGTCCAAACGTTGTAGGCCCGTACGGCCTACTCCAACCAATCGCAGACGCAATTAAACTTTTTATTAAAGAACCACTACGACCCGCAACATCCTCTATTTCAATATTTATTCTTGCACCCATCCTAGCTCTAAGCCTTGCCCTAACCATATGAATTCCCCTACCCATGCCTTATCCCCTTATCAACATGAACTTAGGAGTTTTATTTATACTAGCCATATCAAGTCTAGCTGTATACTCAATTCTATGATCAGGATGAGCTTCCAACTCAAAATACGCACTTATTGGAGCCTTGCGAGCAGTAGCACAAACAATCTCATACGAAGTAACACTAGCCATTATTCTCCTATCAGTACTCCTAATAAACGGATCCTTTACTCTCTCCACACTAATTATTACACAAGAACAAGTATGAATAATCTTTCCAGCATGACCACTAGCAATAATATGATTTATCTCAACACTGGCAGAGACAAACCGAGCACCATTTGACCTTACCGAAGGAGAGTCAGAATTAGTATCAGGCTTTAATGTAGAATATGCAGCAGGACCATTTGCCCTATTCTTTATAGCAGAATATGCAAATATTATTATAATAAATATCTTTACAACAACCCTATTCCTAGGAGCATTCCACAACCCATATATACCGGAACTCTACACAATTAACTTTACCATCAAGTCACTATTACTTACAATTACCTTCCTATGAATTCGAGCATCCTACCCTCGATTTCGCTATGACCAACTAATACACCTACTATGAAAAAGCTTCCTACCCCTAACACTAGCACTATGCATATGACACGTATCATTACCCATCCTCCTATCAAGCATCCCTCCACAAACATAAGAAATATGTCTGATAAAAGAGTTACTTTGATAGAGTAAATAATAGAGGTTCAAGCCCTCTTATTTCTAGAACTATAGGAATTGAACCTACTCCTAAGAACCCAAAACTCTTCGTGCTCCCAAATACACCAAATTCTAACAGTAAGGTCAGCTAATTAAGCTATCGGGCCCATACCCCGAAAATGTTGGTTTATACCCTTCCCGTACTAATAAATCCAATTACCTTTATCATTATCTTAACAACCGTCCTACTCGGAACCATCATTGTTATAATCAGCTCCCACTGATTACTCATCTGAATTGGATTTGAAATAAACATGCTCGCCATCATCCCTATTATAATAAATAAGCACAATCCACGAGCCACAGAAGCATCAACTAAATACTTTCTTACCCAGTCAACAGCCTCAATACTATTAATAATAGCCGTAATCATCAACCTAATATTCTCAGGCCAATGAACCGTAATAGAACTATTTAACCCAACAGCCTCCATACTAATAACCATAGCCCTTGCTATAAAATTAGGAATAGCTCCATTTCACTTCTGAGTCCCAGAAGTAACACAAGGCATCCCCCTATCCTCCGGCCTAATTCTACTCACATGACAAAAACTAGCACCAATATCCGTCCTCTACCAAATTTCCACATCCATCAACCTAGACCTAATCCTAACCCTATCCATCCTATCAATTTCAATTGGAGGCTGAGGAGGACTAAACCAAACCCAACTACGAAAAATTATAGCCTATTCATCAATTGCCCACATAGGCTGAATAACAGCAGTACTACTCTACAACCCCACCATAACACTATTAAACCTAATCATTTATATTATCATAACCTCCACCATATTTATACTATTTATAGCTAACTCAACTACAACCACCCTATCACTATCACATACATGAAACAAAACACCCATCATAACAATCCTAGTTCTCGCCACCCTCTTATCAATAGGAGGACTCCCCCCACTATCAGGATTCATACCAAAATGAATAATCATTCAAGAAATAACAAAAAATGACAACATCATCTTACCAACCCTAATAGCAATTACAGCACTACTAAACCTATACTTCTATATACGACTTACATACTCTACAGCACTTACAATATTCCCCTCTACAAACAATATAAAAATGAAATGACAATTTCCCATTACAAAACAAATAACCCTCCTACCAACAATAGTCACATTATCCACTATACTATTACCACTTACACCAATCCTATCTATTCTAGAATAGGAATTTAGGTTACATAGACCAAGAGCCTTCAAAGCCCTAAGCAAGTATAATTTACTTAATTCCTGATAAGGACTGCAAGATTACATCTTACATCAACTGAACGCAAATCAACCGCTTTAATTAAGCTAAGTCCTCACTAGATTGGTGGGCTCCACCCCCACGAAGTTTTAGTTAACAGCTAAATACCCTAACACACTGGCTTCAATCTACTTCTCCCGCCGCGAGAAAAAAAAGGCGGGAGAAGCCCCGGCAGAATTGAAGCTGCTTCTTTGAATTTGCAATTCAATATGTTAATTCACCACGAGGCCTGGTAAAAAGAGGAATCAAACCCCTGTCTTTAGATTTACAGTCTAATGCTTACTCAGCCATTTTACCTATGTTCATCAACCGCTGATTATTTTCAACCAACCATAAAGATATTGGTACCCTATACCTCCTATTTGGTGCCTGAGCTGGTATAGTAGGAACCGCTTTAAGCTTACTAATCCGTGCTGAATTAGGTCAACCCGGAACTTTACTCGGAGACGATCAAATTTATAATGTAGTCGTAACCGCACATGCATTTGTAATAATTTTCTTTATAGTAATACCCATCATAATTGGAGGATTTGGCAATTGACTAGTTCCCCTGATAATCGGTGCCCCCGATATAGCATTTCCCCGAATAAACAATATAAGCTTTTGACTTCTCCCTCCCTCTTTTCTATTGCTTCTAGCATCTTCTATAGTTGAAGCAGGAGCAGGAACAGGCTGAACCGTCTACCCTCCCCTAGCAGGCAACCTAGCTCACGCAGGTGCTTCAGTAGACCTGACCATTTTCTCTCTTCACCTAGCAGGTGTCTCCTCAATTTTAGGCGCCATCAACTTTATTACAACAATTATTAATATGAAACCTCCCGCAATATCGCAATATCAAACCCCCTTATTTGTATGATCTGTTCTAATTACCGCTGTACTTCTACTCCTTTCACTTCCCGTACTAGCTGCCGGCATTACAATACTTCTAACAGACCGAAACTTAAATACAACTTTCTTTGACCCAGCAGGAGGAGGAGATCCAATCCTATATCAACATCTGTTCTGATTCTTCGGACACCCTGAAGTGTATATTCTAATCCTACCCGGATTCGGGATGATTTCCCACATCGTTACCTACTACTCAGGAAAAAAAGAACCATTCGGGTATATAGGAATAGTATGAGCCATGATGTCCATTGGGTTTTTAGGATTTATTGTATGAGCTCACCATATATTTACAGTCGGAATAGACGTTGATACACGAGCCTACTTCACATCAGCTACTATAATTATTGCTATCCCAACTGGGGTAAAAGTTTTCAGCTGACTGGCTACGCTTCATGGAGGTAACATTAAATGGTCACCCGCTATAATATGAGCACTAGGCTTTATTTTCCTCTTTACAGTTGGAGGCTTAACTGGAATCGTTCTAGCCAACTCTTCTCTTGACATTGTTCTCCACGATACATACTATGTAGTCGCACACTTCCACTATGTATTATCAATAGGAGCTGTATTTGCCATTATAGGGGGATTCGTACACTGATTCCCACTATTTTCAGGCTATACCCTTAATGATACATGAGCTAAAATTCACTTTGCAATTATATTTGTAGGTGTAAACATAACTTTCTTCCCACAACACTTCTTAGGGCTATCCGGAATACCACGACGATACTCTGATTACCCCGATGCCTACACAATATGAAACACTATCTCATCTATAGGCTCATTCATCTCACTAACAGCAGTTATATTAATAATTTTCATCATTTGAGAAGCATTTGCATCCAAACGGGAAGTCCTAACCGTAGACCTTACCACAACAAATTTAGAGTGGCTAAATGGATGCCCTCCCCCATACCACACATTTGAAGAGCCCACATACGTTAACCTGAAATAAGAAAGGAAGGAATCGAACCCCCTACTATTGGTTTCAAGCCAACACCATAACCACTATGTCTTTCTTAATAAAATAAGATGTTAGTAAAATATTACATAACCTTGTCAAGGTTAAATTACAGGTGAAAACCCCGTACATCTTGTATGGCATATCCCATACAACTAGGGTTTCAAGACGCAACATCACCTATTATAGAAGAGCTACTGCACTTTCACGACCATACTTTAATGATCGTTTTTCTAATTAGCTCTCTAGTGCTTTACGTTATCTCACTTATGCTAACAACAAAATTAACGCACACTAGCACAATAGATGCACAAGAAGTAGAAACAATTTGAACTATTCTACCAGCCATTATCCTGATCCTAATCGCCCTCCCATCTCTACGCATTCTATACATAATAGATGAAATTAATAACCCGTCTCTTACAGTAAAAACTATAGGGCATCAATGATACTGAAGTTATGAGTATACAGACTACGAAGACCTAAGCTTCGACTCCTACATAATTCCAACATCAGAACTAAAGCCAGGAGAACTACGACTACTAGAAGTAGATAACCGAGTTGTTTTGCCCATAGAGATAACAATTCGAATATTGATCTCTTCCGAAGACGTGCTTCACTCATGAGCCGTACCCTCCCTAGGACTAAAAACAGATGCAATTCCAGGCCGCCTGAACCAAACAACCCTTATATCAGCCCGACCAGGCCTGTATTACGGCCAATGTTCAGAAATTTGCGGATCAAACCACAGCTTTATACCAATTGTTCTCGAACTAGTCCCGCTAAAATATTTTGAAAAATGATCCGCATCAATATTATAAGATCATCAAGAAGCTAAGTAAGCATTAACCTTTTAAGTTAAAGACTGAGGACATAGTACCCTCCTTGATGACATGCCACAACTAGACACATCAACATGGCTCACAATAATCCTGTCGATATTCTTAGTTCTTTTTATTATTTTCCAACTAAAAATTTCAAAACACAACTTCTATCACAACCCAGAACCAACATCTGCAAAAACACTAAAACAAAGCACCCCCTGAGAAACAAAATGAACGAAAATCTATTTGCCTCTTTCATTACCCCTATAATTCTAGGCCTTCCCCTCGTTACCCTCATTGTCCTATTCCCTAGCCTATTATTTCCAACATCAAACCGACTAATAAATAACCGTCTTATCTCTCTTCAACAATGAGTACTTCAACTTGTATCAAAACAAATAATAAGCATCCACAACCCCAAGGGGCAAACATGAGCACTTATACTGATATCCTTAATTATATTTATTGGGTCAACAAACTTACTAGGCCTACTACCCCACTCTTTTACACCAACCACACAACTATCAATAAACCTAGGTATAGCCATTCCCCTATGAGCAGGAGCTGTAATCACGGGCTTCCGCAACAAAACTAAAGCATCACTTGCCCACTTTTTACCACAAGGAACACCCACCCCTCTAATCCCTATACTAGTAATTATCGAAACTATTAGCCTATTTATTCAACCAGTAGCCCTCGCAGTACGACTAACAGCCAATATTACAGCAGGACACCTATTAATTCACCTAATTGGAGGGGCTACATTAGCACTAATAAATATTAGCACTACAACGGCTCTTATTACATTTATTATTCTAGTTTTACTAACAATTCTTGAATTCGCAGTAGCTATAATTCAAGCCTACGTATTTACTCTTTTAGTCAGCCTATACTTACACGATAACACATAATGACACACCAAACTCACGCCTACCACATAGTAAACCCCAGTCCCTGACCCCTTACAGGAGCACTATCCGCTCTCCTAATAACATCCGGTTTAATCATATGATTCCACTTTAACTCAACAACCCTACTTATACTTGGCCTAACAACAAATATACTTACTATATATCAATGATGACGAGACGTAGTCCGGGAAAGCACCTTTCAAGGTCACCATACCCCAAATGTCCAAAAAGGCTTACGCTATGGAATAATCCTTTTTATCATTTCAGAAGTTTTATTCTTTACCGGATTTTTCTGAGCATTCTATCACTCAAGCCTTGCTCCCACACCTGAACTAGGCGGCTGCTGACCTCCAACAGGCATCAACCCACTTAACCCCTTAGAAGTTCCACTACTCAACACATCTGTCCTTTTAGCTTCAGGAGTCTCCATTACCTGAGCCCATCACAGCCTTATAGAAGGAAATCGAAACCACATACTACAAGCCCTGTTCATTACCATCGCACTGGGTGTATACTTCACATTACTCCAAGCCTCAGAATACTATGAAGCACCCTTTACCATCTCAGACGGTGTCTATGGCTCAACCTTCTTTGTAGCTACAGGATTCCACGGCCTCCATGTTATCATTGGATCCACCTTCTTAATCGTATGTTTTTTCCGACAACTAAAATTTCACTTCACCTCCAACCACCATTTCGGCTTTGAAGCAGCCGCCTGATACTGACACTTCGTAGACGTCGTATGGCTTTTCCTCTATGTTTCTATCTATTGATGAGGCTCATATTCTTTTAGTATTAATAAGTACAACTGACTTCCAATCAGTTAGTTTCGGTCCAATCCGAAAAAGAATAATAAACCTAATATTAGCCCTCCTAACCAACCTTACTCTAGCCACACTGCTCGTTACCATCGCATTCTGACTCCCCCAGATAAATGCATATTCAGAGAAAACAAGCCCATACGAATGTGGATTTGACCCTATAGGATCCGCCCGCCTCCCCTTTTCCATGAAATTTTTCCTAGTAGCCATCACATTCCTCCTATTTGACCTAGAAATTGCATTACTCCTACCACTACCATGAGCCTCACAAACAACGAGCTTAAGCACAATACTTACTATAGCTCTCCTCCTAATTTTTCTACTAGCCGCGAGCTTAGCCTATGAATGAACCCAAAAAGGACTTGAATGAACTGAATATGGTATTTAGTTTAAATAAAATAAATGATTTCGACTCATTAGATTATGACTTAACTCATAACTACCAAATGTCCCTCGTGTATATAAACATTATAACAGCATTCGCAGTATCTCTCACAGGACTATTAATATACCGATCCCACCTAATATCATCCCTCCTATGCCTAGAAGGAATAATACTATCACTGTTCATTATAGCCACCTTAATAATTCTAAACTCACATTTTACCCTGGCCAGCATAATACCTATTATTCTATTAGTATTCGCAGCCTGTGAAGCAGCACTAGGCTTATCCCTATTAGTTATAGTATCAAATACATACGGAACCGACTACGTACAGAATCTCAACCTCTTACAATGCTAAAATACATTTTTCCTACAATAATGCTCATACCCCTGACCTGATTATCAAAAAGTAGTATAATTTGAATTAACTCTACATCACATAGCCTAATAATCAGCTTCACAAGCCTGCTTCTCATAAACCAATTCAACGATAATAGCCTTAACTTTTCACTAATCTTCTTCTCGGACGCCCTATCTACACCTCTACTAATCCTAACCATATGACTCCTCCCTCTAATACTAATAGCTAGTCAACACCATCTATCAAAAGAGAACTTGACTCGAAAAAAGCTATTTATTACAATACTAATTCTATTACAACTATTCCTAATCATGACATTTACCGCCATAGAATTAATCTTCTTTTATATCTTATTTGAAGCAACCCTAGTCCCAACACTCATTATTATTACCCGATGAGGAAATCAAACAGAACGCCTAAACGCCGGCCTTTACTTCCTATTTTATACACTAACAGGGTCCCTGCCCCTATTAGTAGCACTAATTTATATTCAAAATACAGCAGGATCCCTAAACTTCCTAATCCTCCAATACTGAGTGCAACCAATACTCAACTCCTGATCTAACGTTTTCATATGACTAGCATGCATGATAGCTTTTATGGTAAAAATACCCCTATATGGTCTTCACCTCTGACTACCCAAAGCACACGTAGAAGCTCCCATTGCAGGGTCCATAGTTCTTGCAGCAATCCTGCTAAAACTAGGAGGATACGGAATACTACGGGTTACACTCTTCCTAAACCCAGTAACCGAATTCATAGCATACCCATTCATTATATTATCCCTATGAGGTATAATTATAACTAGCTCAATCTGCCTCCGTCAAACAGACCTAAAATCACTCATTGCATATTCCTCCGTCAGCCACATAGCACTTGTTATCGTAGCTATCCTTATTCAAACACCCTGAAGCTATATGGGAGCCACCGCCTTAATAATCGCCCATGGTCTTACATCCTCCATACTTTTCTGCCTAGCAAACTCTAACTACGAACGAATTCACAGCCGAACAATAATCTTAGCCCGTGGCCTACAAATATTTCTTCCACTAATGGCAGCCTGATGGCTCCTAGCAAGCCTAACTAATCTAGCCCTGCCTCCAACAATCAATCTAATTGGAGAACTATTTGTAGTCATGTCAACCTTCTCTTGATCTAACATTACAATTGTCCTAATGGGGTTAAACATAGTAATTACCGCTCTATACTCTCTCTACATACTAATTACAACGCAACGAGGCAAATACACCTACCACATCAACAACATCTTACCTTCATTCACACGAGAAAATGCACTCATGTCCCTGCACATTCTACCCTTACTACTCCTATCTCTAAACCCAAAAATCATCTTAGGCCCCTTATACTGTAAATATAGTTTAAAAAAAACATTAGATTGTGGATCTAATAACAGAAGCTCATCACCTTCTTATTTACCGAAAAAGTATGCAAGAACTGCTAACTCTATGCCTCCATGTCTAACAGCATGGCTTTTTCAAACTTTTAAAGGATAGGAGTTATCCGTTGGCCTTAGGAGCCAAAAAATTGGTGCAACTCCAAATAAAAGTAATAAATATATTTTCCTCCTTCACGCTAATAACCCTACTCTTATTAACTATCCCCATTATAATAACAAGCTCTGACACCTATAAAACCCTCAACTACCCACTCTACGTAAAAACAACTATCTCATGCGCCTTCCTTACTAGCATAATCCCCACTATAATATTCATTTACACAGGACAAGAAATAGTTATCTCAAACTGACACTGACTAACCATTCAAACCCTTAAACTTTCACTCAGTTTTAAAATAGACTACTTCTCAATAATATTTGTCCCAGTAGCATTATTTGTCACATGATCTATTATAGAATTCTCCATATGATATATATACTCAGACCCTCACATCAACCAATTCTTTAAATATCTTCTTCTTTTCCTAATTACAATACTCATTCTTGTAACTGCAAATAACTTATTCCAACTATTCATTGGCTGAGAAGGAGTCGGAATTATATCATTTCTACTCATTGGATGGTGGTATGGACGAGCAGACGCAAACACAGCAGCCCTACAAGCAATCCTATATAACCGCATTGGTGACATTGGATTTATCCTAGCAATAGCTTGATTCTTAGTAAACCTCAATACCTGAGACCTCCAACAAATTTTTATACTAAACCCAAACAATTCTAATCTACCCCTAATAGGCCTTACACTAGCTGCAACTGGAAAATCCGCACAATTCGGCCTACACCCATGACTACCCTCCGCAATAGAAGGCCCTACCCCTGTATCAGCACTACTTCACTCAAGCACAATAGTAGTAGCAGGCATTTTCCTACTAATCCGTTTCTACCCACTAACAGAAAATAACAAATTTGCCCAATCCATTATACTATGCCTAGGGGCCATTACCACTCTATTCACAGCAATATGCGCCCTGACCCAAAACGATATCAAAAAAATCGTTGCTTTCTCTACATCCAGCCAACTAGGCCTCATAATAGTAACAATTGGCATTAACCAACCCTACCTAGCATTTCTTCACATCTGTACCCATGCTTTTTTCAAAGCCATACTATTCATATGTTCCGGCTCCATTATTCACAGCCTAAATGATGAACAAGACATCCGAAAAATAGGAGGCCTATTCAAAGCCATACCATTCACCACAACAGCCCTAATTATTGGCAGCCTTGCACTAACAGGAATACCCTTCCTTACTGGATTTTACTCCAAAGACCTAATCATTGAAGCCGCCAATACGTCGTATACCAACGCCTGAGCCCTCCTAATAACACTAATCGCTACCTCTTTCACAGCTATCTACAGCACCCGAATTATCTTTTTTGCACTCCTAGGACAACCCCGATTCCCAACCCTAATTATTATCAATGAAAACAACCCCTTCCTAATTAACTCAATTAAACGCCTGCTAATCGGAAGCCTTTTCGCAGGATTTATCATTTCTAACAATATCCCTCCAATAACAGTCCCCCAAATAACTATACCCTATTACCTAAAAACTATAGCCCTAGCAGTTACAATCTTAGGCTTTATATTAGCACTAGAAATTAGCAACACAACCTATAACCTAAAATTCAAGTATCCATCAAACGCTTTCAAATTTTCTAATCTCCTAGGATATTACCCTACAATCATACACCGCCTAACACCTTATATAAACCTAACAATAAGCCAAAAATCAGCAACCTCTATCCTAGACCTAATCTGACTAGAAAACATTTTACCAAAAACCACTTCACTAATCCAAATAAAAATATCAACCACAGTTACAAACCAAAAAGGCCTAATCAAACTGTATTTCCTCTCTTTCTTAATCACAATTCTCGTAAGCACAATTTTACTTAATTTCCACGAGTAATCTCCATAATCACCACAACACCAATCAATAAAGATCAACCAGTCACAATAACTAATCAAGTACCATAACTGTATAAAGCCGCAATCCCCATAGCCTCCTCACTAAAAAACCCAGAATCCCCCGTATCATAAATAACCCAATCCCCTAAACCATTGAACTTAAATACAATCTCCACCTCTTTATCTTTCAATACATAATAAACCATCAAAAACTCCATTAACAGACCAGTAATAAATGCCCCCAAAACAATCTTATTAGAAACCCAAATCTCAGGATACTGCTCAGTAGCCATAGCTGTTGTATAACCAAAAACTACCATCATGCCCCCCAAATAGATTAAAAAAACCATTAAACCTAAAAAAGATCCACCAAAATTTAATACAATACCACAACCAACCCCACCACTCACAATTAACCCCAACCCCCCATAAATAGGCGAAGGCTTTGAAGAAAACCCCACAAAACCAACCACAAAAATAACACTTAAAATAAATACAATGTATGTTATCATTATTCTCGCATGGAATCTAACCACGACTAATGATATGAAAAACCATCGTTGTCATTCAACTACAAGAACATTAATGATCAACACCCGAAAGACCCACCCACTTATAAAAATTGTAAACAACGCATTCATTGACCTTCCAGCTCCATCAAATATCTCATCATGATGAAACTTTGGCTCCCTCCTAGGTATCTGCTTAATTCTACAAATCCTAACAGGTCTATTCCTAGCAATGCACTACACAGCCGATACAGCAACAGCATTCTCTTCCGTCACCCATATCTGCCGAGATGTCAACTACGGCTGAATCATCCGATATATACATGCAAATGGAGCATCCATATTCTTTATCTGCCTTTTTATACATGTAGGACGAGGCCTCTACTATGGATCATACACATTCTTAGAAACATGAAATATCGGAGTAATTCTTCTATTTGCAACAATAGCTACAGCACTTATAGGTTACGTCCTACCATGAGGACAAATATCCTTTTGAGGAGCAACAGTTATCACAAACCTCCTCTCAGCAATCCCATATATCGGCACAAACCTAGTAGAATGAATCTGAGGAGGATTCTCAGTAGATAAAGCAACACTTACCCGATTTTTTGCCTTCCACTTTATTCTTCCATTCATCATTGCGGCCCTCGCCATAGTTCACTTATTATTCCTTCATGAAACAGGATCCAACAACCCCACAGGAATCTCATCAGACGCAGACAAAATTCCATTTCATCCCTACTATACCATCAAGGACATTCTAGGAGCACTACTACTAATTCTAGTTCTTACACTCCTAGTTCTATTCTCACCGGACCTACTCGGAGACCCAGACAATTACACACCAGCAAATCCACTCAACACACCCCCACACATCAAACCTGAATGATACTTCCTATTCGCATACGCAATCCTCCGATCAATTCCCAACAAGCTAGGAGGAGTCCTAGCCCTAGTCCTATCAATTCTAATCTTAATCCTTATACCCCTACTACATACATCTAAACAACGAAGCATAATATTTCGACCAATCAGCCAATGCCTATTCTGAATCCTAGTAGCAGACCTGCTAACACTTACATGAATCGGAGGGCAACCAGTTGAACACCCATACATCATTATCGGACAACTAGCATCAATCATATATTTTCTACTTATTCTAGTACTGATACCAGCAGCCAGTACCATTGAAAATAGCCTCCTAAAATGAAGACAAGTCTTTGTAGTACATTAAATATACTGGTCTTGTAAACCAGAGAAGGAGAACAAGCAACCTCCCTAAGACTTCAAGGAAGAAGCCATAGCCCCACTATCAACACCCAAAGCTGAAGTTCTATTTAAACTATTCCCTGAAAGACTATCAATATAGCTCCATAAACGCGAAGAGCAATATCAGCATTAAATTTGCCAATACTTTTAAAAATTAATACAAGCCTACCACTTTAAAGCCTTATAAAACATTTATACAATAACCTAAGACACCCCCCCCCCCCGGAAAGGAACATTGTATTAATGTATTAAGGACATGATATGTATATAGTACATTAAATGATTGTCCACATGCATATAAGCAAGTACATGAAAATTTAATGTACATTAGACATAATATGTTTGAAATACATTAACACAATTTGACCCCTACATACCCAAACAGGGGCAGTATACTTATTAACAGTACATAGCACATTAGATGTTTAAACGTACATGGCACATCTAAGTCAAAAAAATTCTCGTCAACATGCGTATCCTGCCCCCTAGATCACGAGCTTAATCACCATGCCGCGTGAAACCAGCAACCCGCTTGGCAGGGATCCGTCTTCTTGTCTTGCGCCCATGAATCGTGGGGGTAGCTATAAATTGAACTTTAAGAGACATCTGGTTCTTTCTTCAGGGCCATCTCACCTAAAATCGCCCACTCTTTCCTCTTAAATAAGACATCTCGATGGACTAGTGACTAATCAGCCCATGCTCACACATAACTGTGCTGTCATACATTTGGTATTTTTTTATTTTGGGGGTTGCTTGGACTCAGCTATGGCCGTCAAAGGCCCCGACCCGGAGCATAAATTGTAGCTGGACTTAACTGCATCTTGAGCACCAGCATAATGGTAGGCACGAGCATCATAATTAATGGAGCAACAGACATTACAGTCAATGAAAGCATGGATATAATAGTCAATGGTAGCAGGACATAAAACAATATATCCCCCTCTTCTTCCTTTTTTCCCCCTATATATTTACCACCCCTTTTAACCCACTTTCCCCTAGATACTAAACTAAACTTACCCTATTTCCAACACTCAAACAAGCACTCTGCCCAAGGTCAATATATAAGTGCCTGGTCCGCCTTCATACCTAATA